TAGGATAGAATCCGTTATGTTCCGGGGTTTCCATATACTTATAATTGCTGTTATAATTGAAATTAAGAAGTTTTTTTTTATTGAAAAGAATTAATACTGATTAGTACAGATTGATTATGTATCAATTACGATTTTGTTAGGTATCCATTTGGTAATTTTTTGAATTATATTATATCATTAGAGAAACAAAATTTGCAATTAAAATGCAAGAATCGTTCATCAATTTACAGTCAATAGTTAACGGTTCCTATTTCTCCTGAATTTTTTATTTTGTGACTCAAAATACATATTAATTCTTTTCAATAAAAAAATAAAAGAAAACAGGATTGCAAATACACATAAAAAAAAAGAGGACTAGTCTCATATATTTTGTATCGTTTTGGCGGCATGGCCGAGCGGTAAGGCGGGGGACTGCAAATCCTTTTTCCCCAGTTCAAATCCGGGTGTCGCCTCATCAAAAAAAGAATTGAAATTATCTCTTTAGTTTTGTTGAGAATTCTATAACTTTTTATAAAGTTATATTCAGTAAAAAAGCGAATTCCTTCTTTTTGGTAACCGGCAGTCACGAATGGAATAGGCCATTTCTCGAGGGGCTCTATGAAACAATTAGGAGACCGTAAAGATTAGATCAAATGAGAAAGGAGTAGGTATGTGCGATCTAGCTTAATTCTCCACTTTTCCACTTTTTCAAAAAGGAAATGGAGGGCAACAAAAGAAAGACAAAGTTTTTCCATTAGACTCAAAATCATATAAGAACTTGTTTGTTAGTTGATTGTTTCATCAATGGTGAATGGTGTTGTGCCTAAATTTTTTTTTGACTATGCACTAGTGATTTCACTATTATTAGTGAACAATAATGATTAGTGAACAATTATGGAATAATTCTTTTATATTCATAGAGATAGGGGACATAATTCACATGGATATTGTAAGTCTCGCTTGGGCTGCTTTAATGGTAGTCTTTACATTTTCCCTTTCACTCGTAGTATGGGGAAGAAGTGGACTCTAGAAGTACTACTAATTGAGGAATCAACCTCAAACAGTATCAATTGTTTTATAGATTGTTCTGCCGAGCTTTTTTTTTTTTACTTTTATTTGTTTTTTCCCTTTTTTACTGTTCAAAGAAAAAAGTTTTGCTTAATAATTTGAAAATGTATATATACTTTCGACCCAAAAGAACATAGACATAATGGTTGTCCAATAAGATGCTCCGCGTAATAAGATATTTCCTCGGGCTAGTCACTCACATATTGCATGCTTACCACTCGTTTTATTCATTTTTTTAGTTATGATTTTTTTTGCTTTATGGAATTCATTTCATATCATGCTTAAAGGGTTAAAGATGGGGTTTGCTAATGATTTTTGAAATACGAAGAGAAGACCTTTCCACGGAATCGACACCCTCTATCATTTTTTAATTGTTCAATCAATTACTTCTTTAGAATGGTAAAAAAATCTTATTTTATTACTATATGCCCATAACATTTTTTCCATGATTGATTTGATTCTTCCGATGGATATGAGGATTCATATTGAAAAGAATCAGAAATCTATGAATTAGAATCATAAGAATAAGAGTTGCCTTTCGAGATTGATTAGAATGAAGATAAAAATAAATGAAATCGATAGATGAAGCAAAGAAATAGAATTAGGATACTATGTACATTAACATTAGATATAGGGAGTTAATCTATATGAAATTAATCTATATGAATATGAAGATATATATTGTAGGTTGATCTATATTCAACCTGTATATTTATCCTCATACTTTACATACTCCAATAGCTAAAATAGCTAGTATGGTAGAAGGATTCATAGATATCTTTCTACCATACTATCGGATCTCATAGAATACTGCTCTCATAGAATACTCATAATTCTAGTACACCCATTTCATTTAAGACGCTCAATTTGAATCCTTTTGATTTTCGTTTTATTCTTTTCAGTCATTGATAAGAACTAAAAAGTAAAGTTTAATTCAAATTAATCACTTTGACTTATCGTTTTTACGTATATTATAAGTAAAAAGGCAGTAGGAACTAGAATGAACAGTGTAGTAGCAATAAATGCGAGAATATTTACTTCCATAATTTCATCGTTTCTTTTTTTTTTTTTTATTCGCAATAACTTAGGATTTAATCCCATAGAAATGAGAAATCTTTGGCTTGTAAATTCAATAGTATGAATTACATCGCGATGATATCGAATCTTATTAGAATATCATGAATAACAATATCTGAACTCTCTAATCAATTCATCGTCGAGAATTGAATAGTATAACATAGGAAGATCTTTTATCCATATCAAATTCTAAATTGGATTACTGATCCAATCAAAAATTTGTTTCTTTTAGTATTTTTTTTATGATAAAAAAAATACTTTTTTCAACTTAAACTCAAAAAATAATAAAAAATGACTTCGCTAAAAGAGATGGAATTTTTGTTTGATCTTAGTAATATCCTTTTTAGTTGAATTAGGAATGGGACATATATATATCAAAAGTCCAGTGTGAAATTTGAATGAGATAGATTCTTTAAAATTCAAATTCGTAATTTGAATTAATAGTTGATATTACACAAAATAGGAAAGATATTTGAATATGAAAAATTCTATCAAAGTCACTATGTGAAATTGATTTTGTATCGTACAAATGGAATTTTTGTATGTGCTCCCCCGAAAGATATAGTACTCCAAAAGCGGACTCATTCAAAAAGCCAAGCCCATTCTGGTATCTATTGTTTGAATCCTGAATATGATTCTAGCAATAATTGTACTAATCTACATATGACTTTCTGCCATGAAAAAGTACTTCTTGAAGAACTTCAAATTTCCAGATTTGTTTGGTTTCAGAATAAATGTGAAAAAATAAAATATAAAAACTATAAAACAAGAAAAATCCAAAAATTCTGTTATGTTATTTGTTCTTTCTTTTCCAATAAAGTAAGAGATGAATTGATATATCTATTTTGATTGGATTTAGATCCGTGTCGGGACTGACGGGGCTCGAACCCGCAGCTTCCGCCTTGACAGGGCGGTGCTCTGACCAATTGAACTACAATCCCAGGGAAAAAAATGTACAACATATATGTTTATGATTTCATTGCCTTCAAACCCCTTCTATGTGGATCTATGTAGATTTTAGATTATATGTAGATGAAAATCTACATATTGTAACAGAGGTGCGAGTAATGTATTGATATACACACAGACATGCGCTTTAATGAGAGGAACATAGATTATTAGTCATTTTTATTTATTGCAAAATGGATTGCTAATAAAATAAATCTTTCAAAGAATAACGAAAAAAGGAGTTTTTTTTTTTTCGTTATTCTTTTCTTAAACTTTATACTTACAGATCCTAATCTGAATCGAGATCATTATTAAGATAATAATTTTTTGAAAAAAAAAACAGAGCAAATAAATAGCAGTAGAAAGATATCCAAAAATCGGCTTTTTTTTTTATTCTTCCGTATCAAAAATTTATGAAGAAGAAAAAAAGCGTTATAACCTTTCATGGTGGATCGGCGAATTAGTGGGCCGAGCTGGATTTGAACCAGCGTAGACATATTGCCAACGAATTTACAGTCCGTCCCCATTAACCGCTCGGGCATCGACCCAAGAAGAATCCCTTGAAGAATCCCTTATAGGCTTTCTTTTTTTTTTTAATTTCCGATCAACTTTCTTTCGTAGTACCCTACCCCCAGGGGAAGTCGAATCCCCGCTGCCTCCTTGAAAGAGAGATGTCCTGAACCACTAGACGATGGGGGCATACTTGCCCAACTGCCATCATATTATGATCATAGTATGAATAGTTTTTTGAAATTGTCAATATTAAAAAAATGGAATAATGTGAATCAATTCAAAGGGTTTTTATGTCTTTCATGATTCCATAGAATTTTCGAATTTGTCATTTATATTTATTTTATGAATGGTTCATTCTAATTACCATTTTTTTATTCTATAAAAAAATGGATTTTTATCAAAATGATTTGATCTTTTATTTCAAATTTCAATTGTTATTTATTAGTTATATTAGTTTATTTATATATAGAATTTGATATAGATCATATATAATCTAACTCCATTTTGATTATTTTTTATAAAATAAAGATTCTTATTATAATAGAATAATTAATATTCTAATTAATGAATCTCTAGATTCATTAATTATAGTTATTTTATATCTTATAGTTAAAATAATTAGAGTGATATATAAATATTATAATATTAAAAAATAGAGTGATATTATATATATATCAATTATATATATTACTATGAATTAAAATTAATATAAAATTCGATAATCAAAAATGAAAATAGTAATTAGAACTCAATTCTTAAAAAAAAATTCTAAATATTCTAAAACTAATAAGTGATTGCTCTGCTATATGTCATAAAAGTGGATTAAACCCCATTTCTCATACTTTCAATCATTCAGTCAATCATTATTATAAGGTTATAGGTAGTTCTATCTCATACTAAGACAAGAAATCCAGGAAATTCAAAAAAGATCAATTTTGAAATATGAGAAGAGGAATAGATATCCATAAATACTTGCAAATTTTTTTTTATCGACAAGTTGCTTTATCAATGAAATATCTTTGATCTATGTTGAATTGGTTGGTGTGTACATGTATCAATCAAATGAATTTCATTATGCTATGGCTGAATATTCAATTAGGATTGGTCTTTTGAAACAATTCATTTCATTGATCAAATACAATATCAATAAACCTTTTTACCTAGGCTCACTAGCCCATTCCCATACTACTTACTAGGTAAATCCAATGGATCGTTCCAAAATGAGCTACTATGTGGATAAAAATAATTTATGTACATATATTATTCTAATATAGAATTAGAATATATTCTGTAATAATTATTTACATTAAACTCATAGTAGCTAGTGGTTTATTGATAAATTGAGTTAAATGGGCCCTTTTAACTCAGTGGTAGAGTAACGCCATGGTAAGGCGTAAGTCATCGGTTCAAATCCG